TTCTATACCCGATTCATAACTAGAAAGCTTCTCTGGTCCTTTGCTAATCGGGGCTAAAACTGCGGAAATTAGAAATGCCAAAATAGGAATAACGTTTGATATTATTAGAAATGCCCAGAAAATATCATATTTGTAAAGCAGAAACATAGACGAACTCCTTTGAATGTGGAAAATATACCGAATTCGTCGATTCGAATTGGAATTCATTGTCAAGTCATCGGTAACAGGTTAGTCAAAACCAAAATGCATTTTGGTCGAACCGCACAATTTCACTTGTTTGCTGTGATGTCTCGTTTCTCGATTGTACTCCTATTTTCATTACACTCCCTTCGATTTTATTTCAGTATAGTATAAATCTCTTATACAAACAAAACAAATAAAACTCTCTTGCTTTCACCTCGCTTCGGGCTTTTAGAAAAAAAAATTCCAAATAGAATTCTCATTTTGATTTCGAATTTTGAAATTTTCGAATTCGAAATTCAATCGATTTTCGATTCTATTTTCTATATCTATTTTGTTTTCTGTTTATGAAAAGATCTTCGTTTTTCAAACGCGGACGTGTCGACAAATACATTAATCCGCTCCTATATCCATGTGACTTACTATTCGATTTGAGTGGGGTTAGGTTGGGGTTTTCATTTTTAACCGGATTCATGTCATGATTTTGCCTGCTTTACTGTCCACAATCAAAGAGTTAGTGAGACTTCTTTTCCTTGGTATACCCACTCATTTTTGGTGAATTTTTGGAGGCAAAATCATATGGAATTCACATACGAAAAAAATGAATTACTAAAAAAAATGGGTTTCTTTATCCGAGATTCAAAAAAAAAATAACGATTGAAATGGGCTAGAGAACTTTTTGTATTTCAATTTTGATTATTATATTATTTTAGGGCTATACGGACTCGAACCGTAGACCTTCTCGGTAAAAGAGATCGAACTTATTCTTATCAAAATGATTCGAACTCTTTCAAAGACCCAACATGCATTTTTTTTTTTTGCATTGGGCTCTTTCATTAACTGCTAGAAATATCAGTTAGTCTACCATATTTTTTTCTTGACAGAAAAATAAGGAAATGGCTCCACGTGCTCGGATTCATTATTTGGATTGTAATATAGGAGCACTACCAAAGTGTTTCAAAGAAAGGTTATCTTGACGTAGGTTTGCTTCTGGCCTAGATTAACCTAAGTTAAATGGAGTCTCTATCATCCTGATTAAAGAATCAAATATGAAACTTCATACGCCTTAAGGTTCATAGGACAAAAAGAGAATTTTTGAGGTCCTTATACTCATTATGCCTAGCATTGAATAGACTAGGTATTCACCTTATCAATATCTCAAATCAATGATGGATTCCATTTTGTTCCTAAATGGGAACCTGAATCGAACCGAACCATTTGTCAGGCTATTGTTCTCTTGTTTTGTTCCCTAAAAATCCTGGAGTCAGACATTGATTTCTCAAAAATATCGATTCTTTGATTTCATGATGGACTCTTCTGAAAAACATTGGCGCACGTGTAAACGAGGTGCTCTACCTAACTGAGCTATAGCCCTTGTGCTTGTGATACATATTTTATCATATTATGGAGATAATTTCTTGTCAAGATGAATATTCCATGATCCAACATCGTATCTCTTTGATCTTTTTGATTGGTATTGCTTCGAAGTCTTATTGCATTTATAATCCATCAATGGGAGGGGTCCTTTTTTTTTCTCCTTATAATGATAAATGACCTACTTAACTCAGTGGTTAGAGTATTGCTTTCATACGGCGGGAGTCATTGGTTCAAATCCAATAGTAGGTAGAACTTATTAGATACCATGGTCATTAGATACCATGGTCAATGGTATCTAATAAGTTTTTCTACTTACTGATTTTGTATCTTTTCTATCCTATTCGATTTGATTTTCGAATTGAAACTCAAACTTTTTCCTTACATCAGAATCCGATTCCACTTGATTGTATTTGATTGGATTCAATCGGAAGAATCCATACGTGTATAAACAAAAATTCTTTGGATTAGGATTATTCGATTCGGGCGCACCGACTAGTTACGAAATCACATTGAGAACCTCTACTCGTGTCCTAGCTCGTCTGAGAGCTAGATTTGCCTCAATTGTTTGTCTCTTACTTTCAGCTTTCCTCAAGCCGGCTTCCGCTATTTCAAGAGTTTGCTGAGCTTCTTGGGGATCAATGTCACTACTCTTCTCCGCATCATTTACTAAAACGGTGATCTCATTATTACCTATTCTAGCAAAACCGCCCATCAGAGCCATCGTTAACCATTGGTCATTAAAGCGTATTCTCAAAATACCTATATCTACAGCTGTGGCAATAGGCGCGTGATTTGGTAATACGCCAATTTGTCCACTATTAGTAGATAAAATGATTTCTTTCACTTCTGAATCCCAAACAATTCGATTAGGGGTCAGTACACAAAGATTTAAGGTCATTTCTTCAAATTGTTCTCCATTTCTAAGTTTGTAGCCTTCGCAGTA